CCCGAATATTGGGTATCCGTTGTTAAACCAGGTCGAATACTTTATGAAATGGGCGGAGTATCAGAAACTGTAGCCAGAGCAGCTATTTCAATAGCTGCGTGCAAAATGCCTATACGAACTCAATTTGTTATTTCAGGATAGAGATGTAAAACTAAACAAAAGGGGTATTAAGGATTAAAAAATAACCACGCTTTACTTATTTCTTTTCTGTTTTCTAGACAAACACTATTTCTTTTTTTCCTCATTCTTTGCATTGAAATAACGGATTCAAATAAAAATGATATGATTCAACCTCAGACTCTTTTGAATGTAGCGGATAATAGCGGAGCTCGAAAATTGATGTGTATTCGAATCATAGGGGCTGGTAATCACCGATATGCTCATATTGGTGACGTTATTGTTGCTGTAATCAAAGAAGCAGTGCCTAATATGCCTCTAGAAAGATCAGAAATAATTAGGGCTGTAATTGTACGTACACGTAAAGAACTCAAACGTGACAACGGTATGATAATACGATATGATGACAATGCAGCGGTTGTCATTGATCAAGAAGGAAATCCAAAAGGAACTCGAGTTTTTGGTGCGATTGCTCGGGAGTTGAGACAGTTAAATTTTACTAAAATAATCTCATTAGCTCCCGAGGTATTATAAATAAAATACTAGTAGATGAAATTATGATATAGTTATAGTAGGATATCTGAAATAGATCAAATTAGTAGATTGTGTCTCACGCATATACTTTGAAAAATGGAATAATTCCAGCAAAAAAACATGTTGATTATATCAAAATTAGGAAGCAACAAGAATAAAAATTCGTCATGGGTAGAGACGCTATTGCTGATATAATAACTTCGATAAGAAATGCTGACATGGGTAAAAACGGAACAGTTAGAATAGCATCTACTAATATAACTGAAAACATTGTTAAAATACTCCTACGGGAAGGGTTTATTGAAAATGTTAGAAAACATCAGGAAAGTAACAAATATTTCTTGGTTTCAACCTTGCGACATAGAAGAACTAGGAAAGGAATATATAGAACTATTTTAAAACGTATCAGTCGGCCGGGTCTACGAATCTATTCCAACTATCAACAAATTCCTAAGATTTTAGGCGGAATGGGGATTGTAATTATTTCTACTTCTCGAGGCATAATGACAGATCGAGAAGCTCGACTAGAAAGAATTGGCGGAGAAATTTTGTGTTATATATGGTGATCCTACTCTGGTATCCTAATTTTATCTCTAACTTCCTATTTGTTTGTGAAATAGAGAGGAAAGGTGAGTTATATAACTCTTCCTCCATTAGTTGATACTTCAAGGGAGGTTTACCTGGAATGAAAGAACAAAAATTGATTCATGAAGGTTTAATTACTGAATCACTTCCCAACGGTATGTTCCGGGTCCGTTTAGATAATGAAGATCTAATTTTAGGTTATATTTCAGGTAGGATCCGGCGCAGTTTTATACGGATACTGCCAGGGGATAGAGTCAAAATTGAAATAAGTCGGTATGATTCAACCAAGGGACGTATAATTTATAGACTTCGCAGCAAAGATTCGAACGATTAGATGATTTTTGAAAAAATTCCTTTCATAGGGATACAATTCAAAGTTAAAAAATACAAGAGACTTCTTTTCTTCCAAAGAATAGATTCAAATTAAGATAAGGAGTGAGGTGAGATATATGAAAATAAGGGCTTCCGTTCGTAAAATTTGTGAAAAATGTCGACTGATCCGTAGGCGCGGGCGAATTATAGTGATTTGTTCCAATCCGAGACATAAACAGAGACAAGGATAATTTTTCTAAAAAAAACTTTCTAAGGGGGTCCCTACAAAAATAAAAGAAAGGATTTGTTTTAACATAAAATGGATATCTCCGTATCTTTCTGTATATTTCTGATTCATATTTATGAGATGATAAAATATGGCAAAACTTATACCAAAAATGGGTTCACGTAGGAATGGACGTATTGGTTCGCGTAAGAATGGACGTAGAATACCAAAAGGAGTTATTCATGTTCAAGCGAGTTTCAACAATACCATTGTAACTGTTACAGATGTACGAGGCCGAGTGGTTTCTTGGTCCTCCGCCGGTACTTCTGGATTCAAAGGCACAAGAAGAGGGACACCCTATGCAGCTCAAGCCGCTGCTGTAAATGCCATTCGTACTGTGGTTGATCAGGGTATGCAACGAGCCGAAATTATGATAAAAGGTCCTGGTCTCGGAAGAGATGCAGCATTACGAGCCATTCGTAGAAGTGGTATACTATTAAGTTTCGTGCGTGATGTAACACCTATGCCGCATAATGGATGTCGACCTCCTAAAAAAAGACGTGTGTAGAAATAAGAATTAAACGTATTTCAAGAGAAATAAATGATTCAATGATCTGATTAAATAATAATATTAGTATGGTTCGAGAGGAAGTAACAGGATCCACTCGAACACTACAGTGGAAATGTGTTGAATCAAGAGTAGACAGTAAGCGTCTTTATTATGGT